CATAAAAATGCCATTGCCATAAATGTACAAAGTAATATTTCCATTTAGTCATCAAAAGAGGTGTATCCGTTAAAGACAGAATTGATTTTCCTTGATGTCTAACATAATGCATGAAAAGATCCTGACGGAGCCATAAGCCGATCGGAAAATCATTAGCAAAGACTTCTTCTACATGATGCTTTATTTTTGCATATAAAAATATTCGTTCAAAAAAGACACCAAAAGATGTTAATCGTAAATGAGAGGATTCATTGCGGAGAAAAAGTAAGACAGATTCGTATTCACAAACATGAGAATTATACAGGAACAAGAAAAATCTTGGATTACTTTTTGAAAAAAGAGTAATCGATTTATTTGGAAAGTCTTTTGTACTAATAAAAGTATTACGATTATAATAGTCGTGAAGAAAAAGCCCTAATAAATGCAAAGAAGAAGCATCTTTTACCCAACAGCGAAGGGCTTGAACTAAGGTTTCCAGATGAATCGGAAAGGGTATTAGTACATCTGATACATAATTTAAATGTGTTAATTTATCCTCTAAAAAAGGAAATATTGAATGAATTGATACGAAATTATAATACTTTACAAGTGCTCTGCCCGTTAAGGAAGATACTAATCGTAGGGCAAAGGGTATTTCCACAACGACTGCAAATCCCTCTGATATCATTTGAGAATACAAATTTTCGTTGAACCCAAAAACTCTATTTTGGTTAGAATGATTATCGGAAATAATCAAATGATTCCTTTGATACATTCGAAAAATTAAACGTTTTACAATCAGTAAACTATATTGATTGTCATAAACCACATTTTCTAATAAATTCACTCTATTTAAACCATGATCACGAACAAACGCATACATATACTCCCGAAAGATAAGGGGGTATAGGAGTTCATATTTCCCGGATCTATCTAGTTCTAAACATCCTTGAGATTCCGCCATTTGAAATTCGATTTGAACCGAAAATAGGATGGGATATATTGGGTTATCAAATGATACATAGTACGATAGAGTTACAACAAGGTATTTATTATATTAAAAATAGAATATATAAAAAGGAGGATACCTCGTAAAAAGGTACGATTTAAAAAGGACCCTCTATTCTCTCTTTTTTTGACCAATTGGTTTATGTTCATTCTCGGCTAACAAGATGGTTAGAAATCCTTTATTTTTGCAATCCAATCGCTCTTTTGATTAAAAAAGATATCTTTATCAATATACTGCCTCTTTCATACACATTTATTTCTACTCTATAATGGAGATAGAAAATAGTTAGGATTCAAAAAAAATCGATAATATGCTCATGGTAAAAACCTTTCCCCACGTCAAGCACTAATATAGTTTTAACGTCTAATTAGATCGGGTAATCATTCAAAAATTAAGAACAGGAGCTCGTTACTTTTTCTTTTCGTATAATTGGAACCTATAGTTAGGGTCTATCCATTTATTTCTTCGACCTAACTTTCAATTTAGTTTTTTTTTCTTTTCTTGTTAAATTTATTTTCTTCCAAAAAAAAAATTCAAACAATTTAAACAAGGTTTGGCCCGATTTCCATAACAGCCCATAACAGTAATAATGAAATATTCTTAGAATTCTCTATTAATATTAATACGACATGCTGCTTTTTCCAGTCATTCCTTTCAGGATCAGTCGCGGTCTTACAAACTCTACCGATGATATAGACGAATCCCTTGCTTCATACAAATGTGTAAAAGATGCTAGCCGCACTTAAAAGCCGAGTACTCTACCGTTGAGTTAGCAACCCGAACTCAAAAAATTCTAATGTATAGATACAATCGGAATCCCAATAAATAAAGAGATTAAATTGTACGGCGCAATCAAAACAGTTTTAAAAGGAAAAAAAAATCAAAATATATAATAAATTTTGAACATAATAAAGATGAACCGACGAGCAGAGATAAATAGATTCATTTATCTATATTATGAAATTATATTTATTTGATACACTGTTGTCAATAGAAATGGGAATATTGAGAAAAGAATACAATAAAAATAAATTGACAAATTAAAATTCAATTTGTCAATTTATTAAAATAAAAAACTAAGGGTTTATGCTGGGTTGGCACTACATATAGAACCGACATAGAGACATAAAGGATGTAGACGGATAAATAAATTAAAAAAATGAAATAGAAAAACTCCTGGTTTATTCAATTAATATCAATCAATCTAAGTAAAAAATAAAAGATTAGACAAAACTCTATAAAAATTATCCACACCTTCTTTCAGTTCCATATATTTCAAATTTATATATCTATATTTCATTAATTGACTTTTGATTGGTGATTAGGGCGAAGGTTCATAAAAACACCTGCCTTCTTTGAAATATCATGAACAGTTCCTGTAGGCTGAGCGCCTTTTTCAAGGAAATATAGAATAACAGGAACATTTAAATAGGTTTGATTCTTTATCGGATCATAAAAACCCACTTTACAAAGAGCTCTTCCTTCTCTTCGGGAGCGAACATCAATTGCAACTATTTGATAAATGGCTCATTGGGATAGATGTAGATAAGCCCCCCCGAGAAACGTATAAGAAATTTTCACCTCGTACGGCTCAAGAAAATGCAAGTTCTAGTTATGTATAGAATTCTAATGTTAAATATATCTTCAAAGTAATTAGACCAAGAATTCTCTTTCTTTATCATATGATTTAACTACTTGTTGTTTATTATTCTTTCTCTATCCACAAAATTATTAGTATTTGTTCTCATAACTCAAGTTGGATAACGAAACAATTTCCTTTATTGAGTGGTCTCTAATTCCCTTTCTTTTTGCCTGCTGCCTTTCGAATCCATTTTTATTCGTTATTTTAATCTAGTTCTTGTTGTTGAGACAATTGAAAACGGTATTTCCTTGTTCTAAGATCCTTTATCTTTCTTTGCCTTGAATCATTGGGTTTAGACATTACTTCAGTGATCTTTAATCGTTTCAATCAAAATGGCAGCAACATACCTTTTTTTTTGTAATTTCCCTGTATCACCGAACCAGATTAATGGTGGATTCCTGTGTAATACACTTTTGATTTGATCGAAAAGTTTTTACAAATTCCAACTAATTTGAATTTAAGACTTGCTTAAATTTGATCCTTTCGATTTCCATATTGAAAATATACTTAACAAAGTTGTCCCAATTTATTAATTGATATTAACCCTAGATTCTTGCCTCCAATAAACGAATCAATACGTTCTGCTCGAACTCCATCTTGTACGATACAGTTTACATCAACCCCCCCCAAAAAAAAAAGAGTTCTAGTGGAACAGAACAAATGATGTCGAGACAAAAGCATTTTCACTGCTATATAATAAAAAAATGGTGGGTGTAAGAATCCACAGTGGATCGTGTCCTTCAAGTCGCACGTTGCTTTCTACCACATCGTTTTAAACGAAGTTTTACCATAACATTCCTTTAATTTAATTTGGAACCCGTATGAAATTAATTCCATTATGGAATCAATGAATAGTCATTGGTTTGGTCGGTACCCAGTAATCTATATTTTCTGTTTCCTTATATATTAAATATAGTTTATAAAAAAGTGTGCCAGAAAAAAGAAAATTTCACCCCAGATAGCTATATATATATATATTCTAATAGAATCTTCTATATTTAAAAGTAAAAATAAACTAAAGAAACTATATATAATATATATATAATAATATATTTATATTATTAAAATTATTAATAAAATGAATTATATATTTATTAATTAATAATAACACTACTAAAATTCGAATTGTAATTTCTGTAAATCTTATACTGGTAAAGATCAACGGAAGATTTTTAAACATCAAGAGAAGATCGTTTAATAAATTGAAAAGCATCATATATATATATATATATATATTTTTTTTTTATTTCCTTTCCCCCTATTATTTATATATGTAATTATATGCCATATATATTATATGATATATAGAATTATGATGGAGTAAGTCTCTAATAATATTAGACTATGGTGGGTATGTATACAGATATGCTCTGGGACGGAAGGATTCGAACCTCCGAATACCGGGACCAAAACCCGTTGCCTTACCGCTTGGCCACGCCCCATTTATAATTTCTATTTGACACTAATAAACACTAAGATTGGTACTGGTTGTTCGTCAACTTGAGTGGAAATATCATCTATCAAATAAATTCTAATAAATTAGATTATTGAGAGAATTTTTCTATGGGTAAATATAGAAATATAGAATTAAACAAATGAATTTATTGATAATTATATCTAATTCAATTAAGATATTATATGTAAGTATGATTTATTCGATTCATTTAGAATTGAAGAAGGTTTTTGGGTCTATCTATTTGATTTTTATTCCTTTACCCTGGTATAAATAATGCAACTTCTGAATAACTCAATCAAAATAAATATAATTACCCTGAAGAACAAAATGTTTGTTATGCTTAATATATTAAGTTTAATCTGTATCTGTCTTAATTCTACCCTTTATTCAAGTAGTTTTTTCGCCGCCAAATTACCCGAAGCCTACGCTTTTTTAAATCCAGTCGTAGATGTTATGCCAGTAATACCTCTTCTTTTTTTTCTCTTAGCTTTTGTTTGGCAAGCAGCTGTAAGTTTTCGGTGATATTTTTAATTAAATACTATTTTTGAATTAATATTTTTGATTTTGAATTAATATTTTTGAATTAAATAGTATTTAATACCGCCTAGACTAATTTCTGGTTTTTTGGAAAAAAAGTCTAACAATCGATAAGATGAGATAAATCTTACAGTATAAACCCTCGATTCAAATAGCGAAATTATGATATAGCTGTGATAAGTTCGGAACACCACATTTGACTTCATTATTCTGACCTTTTTTCATTGGAAGACTCTAAGAGGTCTTCCAAAGTGTCTAATAGTGGATATAAAAGAAAATTTTTCGTAATTTTCAAATTCCCTTGTTATTAAAAATGTTTTTTTTTATTATTTTCTTTTTATAGTCTCAAAAAAAACTTTAGTTTATTTGGTGGCTAT